CACACTCCCATAATCCAGTTTAATCTTTAGAGAATTCCCTTTAACCCCACAATAGTGGATTATTTATTTGACACAAACAAATAGTTTAAGGGAAATATCCAAATACATGTCCTATTCTTTGCAATAATCCATATGTGTAGCAATAAAATACTGTTGTTCCTCTACCAAACAAGTGATATAAAGATTTTTTTGAAATATCTATGATCTCTCTTCTCTATAAAGGGCCAGAAATCCCCTGTTTACGTATCATTGGGAAGTGCATTAACATAAATACGGCAGTAAGAAGAGGTAATACAAAAGTGTGTAAACTATAAAACCGGGTTAAAGTGGATTGGCCCACACTCGCACTTCCCCGTAATAACTCTACTAAAGGGGATCCTATTACAGGAATAGCGTCAGGTACGCCTGTTACAATTTTGACTGCCCAATAACCTATTTGATCCCAAGGTAAGGAATAACCGGTTACACCAAAAGATGCAGTCAATACAGCCAGAACCACACCTGTAACCCAAGTTAATTCGCGGGGTCTTTTAAACCCACCGGTGAGATAAACACGAAATACGTGCAAGATCATCATTAGGACCATCATACTTGCCGACCATCGATGAACCGATCGGATTAACCAACCAAAGTTGGCTTCAGTCATGATATATTGAACAGAAGAAAACGCCTCAGTAACAGTCGGGCGGTAGTAAAAAGTCATAGCAAATCCTGTAGCTACTTGTACTAAAAAACAGGTAAGCGTAATTCCTCCTAGACAATAAAATATGTTGACATGGGGAGGAACGTATTTACTAGTTATATCATCTGCAATCGCCTGAATCTCGAGACGTTCTTCGAACCAATCATACACTTTATTGAGATAGGTAAACCAAGAGGACTCCCCCTCTGAGAACTGTATAGGAGAATTTCATCTCGTACAGCTCAAGCAAAAGCACACAAAGGCTGATTGCAACGGGTAGGGAATATAAAGTTGGAAACTTCTTCTTACTTTGCTTTCTTTTTTGATTCAATCTTCTTTGACGAGATGAAAGAATAAAAAAAATCCGACAACTCTTTTTCATGGTGCTAGTGCCAAAACATCAAGTTGGCTCATTTGTCTTTATGGTGATCGTTAAAGGCCTCTTGAATCTTCTCGTTCCCTATTTCTTTTTCTTTGATTATTCTTTTTATTTGTATGTAAGTCGTCTTTGTTTTTTTTTTTTTTTTTAATAGGAATTCTCTTGTTAAGACCCTATGAGTTAATTAAAACCTCAGATTCATACTACCACCCCGATGATTATGATTCTCAAGAAAAATTTCAAGTTTTATTCCAAAGCTTCTTTGAGTAAGAACCATTGGATCATCATTTCTTTAATGAATCGATATCGATACTAATGACTCAAAATCCAACGCAAAGAAGCTGTTGTCCTTTGCTTAAAATAAGCATAAACAGGAGTTGAAAAGAAGAAAAATCTTTTCATTTCTAATTTGATAGCTTCTTTTTTTTTTGAAAATGATTTGGGGGCCGGTCATGGGGTCTAACTATTCTATATAAATCATAGTTACAATATTTCATGATTTATTTCATATATTTCGTGTTTCAAATACTAAAATAAATATCCGACGAGGTAAAAACCTATCTTTATCAAGATGACAGATTGGTTATCTGTACTAGCACTAGGGTTAATTCTAACAAGTCACACACTCATATTCCGGAAATACAGAAAGAAAAAAATTCCGCGGTCGAACTACCAAAATAGAAAAGAGAATGCGGTAGAAATCTGAGCCCTAAATTAGTCACTTTATATTGATAAAGCGGAGACGTAATGAGATTCTGGTGGATCTAATTCATTGAAATTCCATCTAGTAAAACGGAAGAATTATAAATCTCCAAAATAATAGATAAGAATATTGCAAAAAGAGCCATTGCGACACCCATTAAAGGAGTAGTTCCCCATCCAGGAGCTACTTTACCATATTCCGAATTCAACGGTTTCAACAACCCGCCTAGACCTGTTTGTTTTGGACGTGCTTTTGAGCTCTCCTCAACGGTTTGTGTAGCCATAAATCGTATTGTAGTAATTGAGATCTGTTGACTTTGTATACTATTCTGTTGTAAATAAAGAATCTTATCATAGATTCATTGTGATCTTGAAATTCTATAATAATGGAAACAGCAACCCTAGTCGCCATCTCTGTATCTGGTTTACTTGTAAGTTTTACTGGGTACGCCTTATATACCGCTTTTGGGCAACCCGCTCAACAACTACGAGACCCATTCGAGGAACACGGAGACTAATTGAAGTAATGAGCCTCCCAAACTGTGGAGGCTCATTACTTCAATTGAGAGAATGAAAAATCATTTTTTAGTTGGAACTTTCGGCGGTTCTCGAAAAAAGATAGCGAAAAAAATGATCCCGAGAGTCGAGACTAAGAGGAATGTATAAACCAATGCTTCCATAGGTTCGATCGTGGTTTACAATTATAACTTTCATACCTGTTTATTTTGAATCATCTACCGGATAAAGAAAAAAAAAGAGTCAAAGAAATGGCAGTGAGTCAAATTAGGATTTCTCTAATACCTTAACCTTAGGGAAAAGTAAAATAAATAAAGAAGCAAAAGATATCCCAGCAATATTGTATTAGACGGCTTGTTTTCTTGTAGTAGGATCTCCTAGTTTTTGGAATGCTCCAAATTCGACTTGCGAATCCAAATCGGGGTCAATACCCGCAAAAACATCTCTAAACAGAGTTCTCGCACCATGCCAAATGTGTCCGAAGAAAAAGAGCAGAGCAAACGATGCATGTCCAAAAGTAAACCAACCTCGTGGACTACTACGAAAAACACCATCAGATTTCAAAGTAGCACGATCTAATTCAAAAATTTCACCCAATTGAGCGCGTCTCGCATATTTTTTCACAGTAGCGGGGTCGCTGTAACTGACTCCGTTAAGTTCACCGCCATAGAACTCAACAGTTACACCTACTTGTTCAACACTATACTTCGATTCTGCCCTTCTAAAAGGAACGTCGGCTCTAACAATTCCGTCTCCATCTACCAAAACAACGGGAAATGTTTCAAAAAAAGTAGGCATACGACGGACAAAAAGTTCACGTCCTTCTTTATCTCTAAAGATGGGGTGTCCTAACCACCCAACAGCTATTCCATCCCCACTGTCCATTGATCCTGCTCTGAATAATCCCCCTTTTGCTGGATTATTTCCGATGTAATCATAAAAAGCTAATTTTTCAGGAATTTTAGACCAAGCTTCTGTTAAACTTTGGTTTTCGGCTAGCCCAGCACTCACTCTTCGATATATTTCTTGCTGGAAGTATCCTTGATCCCATTGATAACGAGTAGGACCAAATAATTCGATTGGGGTAGTTGCAGACCCATACCACATAGTTCCCGCAACAACAAAAGCAGCAAAAAAGACAGCAGCAATACTACTGGAAAGGACAGTTTCAATATTACCCATACGTAATCCTTTGTATAGACGTTGGGGCGGACGGACACTCAGATGAAATAGTCCTGCTAATATGCCTAAAGTGCCTGCTGCAATATGATGAGAGGCTATTCCTCCCGGAACAAAAGGATCAAAACCTTCTACGCCCCATGCTGGGTTTACAGATTGTACTTTTCCAGTTAATCCATAAGGATCGGACACCCATATTCCAGGACCATACAAACCTGTTACATGAAATACGCCAAAACCAAAGCACGCCACCCCTGAAAGAAATAAATGAATTCCAAAGATCTTGGGCAAATCCAAAGAAGGCTTTCCTGTACGTTCATCCGAAAAAATTTCTAGATCCCAATATACCCAATGCCAAATAGCTGCCAAGAAGCACAACCCCGAAAACATAATATGTGCTCCGGCCACTCCTTCGTAACTCCAAATACCCGGATTCGTTACAGTTCCGCCTGTAATACTCCAACCACCCCACGAATTAGTTATTCCTAAACGCGTCATGAAGGGTATAACAAACATACCTTGTCTCCACATTGGATCAAGAACGGGATCAGAAGGATCAAAAACTGCTAATTCATATAACGCCATTGAACCGGCCCAACCAGCAACCAGAGCCGTATGCATTATATGGACAGCAAGCAACCGACCCGGATCATTCAATACGACGGTATGAACACGATACCAAGGCAAACCCATGGAAATACCCCTTTATGAAAGAAAAATAGACACTATGTAACTTTATTGCATTGGAAAAATGATGCTAGGGACCTCCCCTTTCAGTAAATTATCAGTAAGTAAGGATTACTATTTGTTCTATTCTATTGGTAATAATGGAAGAATTCTTTTTATAGGAACAAAGAGAAGCAGATCTATTCTATACCCGATAAGTATCAATACGCAATGGGTGTTTGAACCATTTTATATGAGCAAATGGATCCCTACTTGTTCATCATTCGACGGGTATATTTATAATAATTTGTCTTTAGTCATTCTGACTTCCTTTATCAAAGAGCTTCTCGAATCTATAGATAAAATATGATCTGCTAGAGACCAATATTATGTATTATGAGGACAATCAACTAAATACGTTTTCACATCAAAGTAGAATAGATTACTTCATTTTTTTTCATTTAATGCCTATTGGTGTTCCAAAAGTACCTTTTCGAAGTCCTGGAGAGGAAGATGCATCTTGGGTTGACATATAGTGTGACTTGTCAGATATAGTGGGTCATATGGGATTTCCCCATTCTCTCCCCCGGATCGAGATATCCTCTGATTCGCGCAAGAACGATTATCAAAAAATTGGAGCGTGAAGTGAAATTAGATCCATTTTAGGGGAATCCAGATTAATATTATTAAATTAATTAGAATAATTTTAATTTATGGTTGACTTAGTTGGACCAATAAAATTATCCAGGCTCCGTTTAGAAAAAACCCACCTTAGTAATATACCAACGATTGCTGTGTCTATTTCTAATTCTAAATTTTTGATTACCATATTTATTTTCTATTTGCCTAGGTTATTGATTCTTACCTCATTAGAAATTCTCTTTTTTTCTATACTAAAAAATAGGAATGATCCCCTTGTTAATCAATTGAGGAAAATAGGCGGAATCTGTCTAAAATTTGGCTGAATACATGAAATGGATTCAACAAAAAATTGTAGCAAAAAGAAAAGGTAGTAGGTACATTTGTCCTATATGTGCAAATCACAATCGGAACTCTCTTTACCTGGAGTAGAGCATAAACCTAAAATAATTCAAGAGGCCCTTTCAGGAACAAGAAAATAACAGCGTGATTGAGGGTGGATCGCGATGAAAGAATACATCAATTGAGAAGTTAACTTAATTCACCAAGTTTAATGAATTTTTTTATATTATATATTAGAATATTAGAGTGAAATTCTGGTGAAAGGGTTACAAACTTTTCTTTCTTCCAACAAAAAATAGAAGCAAAAGCGCTTTCGTTAGAAATATTTTGCTTAAAAAAAAAGAACAGGAGCCAAAATCCATACATTGAGTCTTTTTTTCACGATTCTTTTGACCCGTATGTATTAAAAGGTGCATGTACGGTTCCTAAGGGATAGATTTTTATCCTAATCAACCGACTTTATCGCGAAAGATTACTTTTTTTAGGCCAAGAGGTTGATAATGAGCTCTCCAATCAACTTATTGGTCTTATGGTATACCTTACTATAGAGGATCGTAACAGAGAACTTTATGTATTTATAAACTCCCCCGGTGGATGGGTAATACCCGGAATAGCTGTTTATGATACCATGCAATTTGTGCCCCCAGATGTACATACAATATGCATGGGATTGGCCGCTTCAATGGGATCTTTTGTCCTGGTCGGGGGAGAAATTACCAAACGTCTAGCATTCCCTCACGCTTGGCGCCAATGAGTTTTTTATTTGAGATAACAAAAAAAAAGTCTATGCCTTCGCCATATGAAATAAGAATCTTGAGTAATAATAGCATGGCACGTCGAATTCGATATGATAAAAATTTTTTCTCAAAACATTTAATTATGTATCGAAAGAGCAGTATGAAATACTAAGTATTTCCGGTTTTGATATATCGGAATCTCAGTGTCACAAACTTTTTTCACACTGAAAAGCTCTGAATAAATTTATCTTATGAAACAGTTTTCCGTATTTTATTTGATCGGATTAAAAAGAAACTTTGGGATTGCTGAATCACAGACGGATTAAATATATAAAGCAACGGAACCATCATAGTATTTTGAACTCCTCCAAAAAGAAGGGTGGTAATTGGACCTTTTTTCGATCTGGGTATGAGAAATCCTCTTTTATCTTCGATAGGAAATTCCATTCGGGAGCCGTATGCATATGTAATACGTAAAAGATGCCTGTACGGTTCTATATTTTTTTCTTCGTCTCTTTCTCTTTACTCCATTCTGCGAAACCCTTTTGTATGTTATATCACCAGGGTAATGATCCATCAACCTGCGAGTTCTTTTTATGAGTCCCAAACAGGAGAATTTGTCCTGGAAGCGGAAGAACTCCTGAACCTGCGCGAAACCATCACAATGGTTTATGTCCAAAGAACAGGTAAATCTTTTTGGGTTGTATCCGAAGACATGGAACGGGATGTTTTTATGTCAGCAACAGAAGCCCAAGCTCACGGAATTGTGGATCTTGTAGCAGTTGAATGAAAATAGCAAGGATTTCCGTGATTTGATTGATATTTTATTTATCGTCTTACCCGGTTCTTTAATATTCTATTAATATTTAATAGTTAAAGAATTCATAAGCATCCGGTTAGGAGCGATCTAAACCAACTCAGTCTGTATACGATTCAGCATGCCAACTATTAAACAACTTATTAGAAACACAAGACAGCCAATACGAAATGTCACGAAATCCCCCGCTCTTAGGGGATGTCCTCAGCGCCGGGGAACATGTACTAGGGTGTATGTGCGACTCGTTCAGATCATGGGCTTGGAACAAAAGAAAGGAACCAATAACAACCAGTAGTAATCCATCTGACTGATCAGTACCAATAAAAAATATAGAATAACAAAGAAAATGCAATTTTTACATTCACTGGCTAAAATCTATTCTATCCCCCTATTGCGTATGAAATTTATGGTTTCCGTTGGTGCAAATCCAATAAGCTGAGAAGCAATTCTCCATTGGTAACAAAAGGTTATTCATTAAGCGGGGGAAATCCTATTTTTTTTATTTATTAAGAATTTTATACTTCGAAGAACGGCCTAACAGGATCAGCTACCTAGCTAACCTTCAGAATTAAATACCGTTACTGTATAGGTGGATCTCATTGTGAAAGACCTATTACTGGATAATTCATGGGTAGAGCCACACAACGGTGTGAACTGTACAAGTTACCAAAAAAAAAAGATTCATAAAATGAAGGAAAAGGCTCCGGTGTATAGAAAGGACCTCACCGTTTAAGAAGTTACCATAGAAACGATGGAACCACTCTATTCTTTTTATATTTACTCTATATATATCTATTTGACTATGTTATTGATACTAGATATCAATCAATTTCTTATTTTTAGATGGTTCACTTCGAAATAAGAAAAAAATTGTGGTTGGGAACGTTATAGTAGCAAAAGTCATTGGAATTTTTATTTTATATATCCGAAGAATCCGTTTTGTTATAAAAAAATAAGTAAGGGGAAAAAGAATAACTGACAGACATGAACTCAATTAGTTATTCATCAAAGTTTTATTTATTCAATGACTAGAATTAGACGAGGATATATAGCTCGGAGACGTCGAAACAAAATTCGTTTATTTGCATCAAGTTTTCGGGGGGCTCATTCAAGACTTACTCGAACTATTACTCAACAGAAAATACGAGCTTTAATTTCGGCGCATCGCGATCGAGATAAGAAAAAGAGAGATTTTCGTCGTTTGTGGATTACTCGGATAAATGCAGTAATTCGCAATAAGGGAGTATCTTATAGTTATAGCAGACTAATAAATGATCTGTATAAAAGTCAATTGCTTCTAAATCGTAAAATACTTGCACAAATAGCTATATTAAATAGGAATTGTCTTTATATGATTTCCAATGAAATATTGGATCCATTGGAGTAATTTGAATGGAATTCCCCGGAGAATCAACTCCGGGAAGGTAGAGTATAAAATAGGAGAGGATTAAGATAAGGTTGTCAAAATGAACAAAGGAATTCAATAAAAACTAATTTATTCTTCCCCGCGGTTTTTTTTATTATGACACACGAATTAAATCTGAATTAGCTTATTTTTCGAACACAACACCAACCTAGTTTTAGTTCGAATTGGAATTTTTATTCGCTTGAAAAGTAAGCTAAACCTATTTAGTTCTAGTTCTAAGACCTATTGTTTGAGCAGTCGACTCAGTTCTTTCAAACTGTTTCTCGTTATTAAGAAAAGGTAACAAAGATAAAATACGAGCTTGTTTTATAGCAGTAGTAATTAATCGTTGTTGTTTCAAGGTCAATTTATTTACGCGTCTTGACAATATTTTTCCTTGTTCACTAATAAATCGACTAATTAAACTCATGTTTCTATAATCAATTCGATCCCCCGATTGGATCGGGGGCAAACGCCTATGAAGAGATCGCTTCGATTTAAGAAAGGGTCGCTTGGATTTATCCATGGTTTGTTTATTCCTTTTCCCGAAATCCTATTTTATTTCGGTCGGATTTAAAATAAATTAGAAGTAAAAAATAGGATTTGGTTTGTTTATATATGGGTTTATTTAGATCTAAATCTATATTTAGATATTATATATAATATATTATAATATGTCATTTTTTGGGGGGGGCGGCTGTTCCGTTTATTTTTTTATCTCCCCATGAGTCGTATGTTTGGAACAAAAGGGGCAGAATTTTCTCAATTCCAATCGACTAGGCGTATTGTGTCGATTCTTTTGTGTAATATATCTGGAAATACCCCTTGAGTTTTTATTAACATTGGTTCGAACACAACTGATACATTCCAAAATAATCGTTACTCGTACATCTTTACTCTTGGCCATGAAACTCCTTTATATTTTTGATTCATTCAACTCTTCTATTTATCTAAAAAAAAAAAAGAACGAAACCAAATTATGAAAGATTTCGTTGCAATCAATAGTCAATAGATAGTAATTAATAAGTAATACAATGAACTCTATTTCTAATCTAATTGTATTAGGTTTTTTTAAGGATCTTATATGATACTCTTGCCCTAGACTGGCATTTCCGTTTCTTTTTTCACTTTATTAATTTGATTCAAACCTTAAACCTATTTTAGTTCCCATTGAATCGACTTTCTCTTTCATCCCTTCTTGGAATTCAAAAAGGGAAAAAAGAGAAAAAGGGGGTGAGATGGAATTTCGGATATGGAATTGTATCTCTAATCTTATTAAAACCCTCCCACGTCAATAACTAGAATGAAAAAAAGGGAAATGTCAGCGCATCCGGGAATAAACGATTGATCTCTATCAATAGACCTGCTAAAGATGCGAACCATATAGTACTTAGTACCGGTGCTACAGATAAATATGTTTTTAGATCTCGCATGGAAAATCCTCCTTCTTTAATGTATTGTAATACATAAGGGTAATACATATATGATCAAATATATAGATAGTTGCAGTTAAGGATTTAAGGACCCCTTGTATTTGTACACGGACTCCCTAATTCAAATTTAAATGGATAACAATTCTGTATAACAATTTTTCCCTTTCGTAAACAACGCGCCCTTCTTGAGCATTTCCAAAAAATGCATTTTCTTTTTTTATCTGTGGTATATGAGACAGGAGACCAAAAAGAAGAAAGGGGAAGATAAATGAATATATCAATGAAAAAAAATAATATGGAAAACAAGGTGGGAATTCTCTACAATGACACTGTAGACCAATTGAAAGGGATGTAGCGCAGCTTGGTAGCGCGTTTGTTTTGGGTACAAAATGTCACAGGTTCAAATCCTGTCATCCCTACCTATGACTTCTCCTCTGAACAGTAACAAGTGATCAATTGAGATCAATTAAAATGAAAGTGGACATACATAATCTTTCATTTAT